CATGCTCAATTGATGGAAAACAAATAATATCTTTTACATATCCACCCAGTTTATCAACCTTTTCAGAAATGATAGAACAAAAAATTTCTTTGTGCACGAAAGAAAAACTATCTCACAAGAACCTCTATAACTATTGGGTTTATACCAATGAACAAAAAAAATACAACTTGAATAATGAATTGATAAGTCGAATCAAAATTCTAGAAAAGGAAAAAGAATTACTTTTTCTAGATATAGTAGAAAAAAGGACCAGATTCTGCAATGATGAGAATGAACAAGAATACTTGCCAAAAAAGTATGATCCTTTTTTGAACGGACCATATCGAGGAACAATAAAAAAATTCTATTCACATGCAATCATGAATGGTTTTATCACTTCGACAGAAGATTCCAAAAAAATGTTTTGGATAAATAAAATTCATGATCTATTTCCAAATAATTCTAAAAAATTTAAACATAAAAAAAATCTATTTAGCCGAGAATCATTATGGAATTTTAATTCCATTGGTAATTACTTAACCTCAATGGATGAATTATCTTTTCAATATGAACAAGGAATTGATTCAGAAAAAAAAAAAAATTTGAAATTGGGATTGGATGTAATTACAACTGATCCAAATGATCAGACAACAATTAGAAAAAAATCCATTGGAATGAAAGAAATAAGAAAAAGGGTTTCTCGATGGTCATATAAATTGATCGAGGATTTGGAAAAAGAAGAAGAGGAAGAAGAAGAGGAAGAAGAAGAGGAAGAAGAAGAGGAAGAAGAAGAGGAAGAAAAAAAAAAATCGAGAGTGAATTCAGACATTCGTTCAAGACAAGGCAAATCCGCGGTAATTTATACTGATAAAAATAAAGATAAAAGTGCTAATTCTAGCACTAGTACTAAAAATACTATTACTAGAAATAAAGAAAAAGTAACTTTGATACGTTACGCACAACAATCAGACTTTCATCGGAGTCTAATAAAAGGATCCATGCGTGCTCAAAGACGTAAAACAGTTATTTGGGAAATGTTTCAAGTAAATGTGCATTCTCCGCTTTTTTTGGATCGAATAAACAAAAAAGTGTTTTTTTTTTCTTCTAATATCTCTGATATGATGAATTTAATTTTTAGAAATAGGGGAAGGGAAAATCCAGAATTTAAAATTTCTTCTTTTGAGAAGGAAGAGACAAAAGAAGAAGAAGAAACAAACGACGAAAAAGAAGAAAATGAGCGGATAGAAAGGTCAGAAGCCTGGGATACTTTTATATTTTCTCAAATAATAAGAGGTTCTATGTTAGTAACCCAATCCTTTCTTAGAAAATACATTATATTACCCTCATTGATAATAGCTAAAAATATGGGTCGTATATTATTATTTCAATTCCCCGAGTTGTACGAGGATTTGAAAGAATGGAATAGAGAAGTACATGTTTTTTGTACTTATAATGGTGTTCAATTATCAGAAAAAGAATTTCCCAAAAAAGGGTTAACCGATGGTATTCAGATCCAAATTAAATTTCCTTTCCGTCTGAAACCTTGGCGAACATCTAAGGTACGATCTCATCATATGGATCAAAGGCAAAAAAAAAAAGAAAATTTTTGTTTTTTAACGGTCTGGGGAAAGGAGGCGGAACTGCCCTTCGGTTCTCCCCGGAAATGCCCTTCTTTTTTTGAACCTATTTATAAAGAACTTGAAAAAAAAAAAAGAAAAGTGAAAATTAAATTTCTTCGAGTTCTAAAAGTTTCAAAAAAAAAAACAACAAGATGGGTCATGAAAATAGTTCTAGTTATAACCTTAATAACAAAGGAATTAAAAAAGGAATTAAACCACATTTCTTTACTATTTAAACTAAAAGGGGCAAAAGTATATGAACCGAATGAAAACAGAAAAGATTCCAAAATGAATAATAAGATTATCCGCGAATCCATCATTCAAAGTCGATCCACAAATTCTACAAATGAAAATTATGCATTCCTAGAAACAAAAACGAAAGATCTTGCTAGTAAAACAATAACAATTAGAACTCAAATAGAAGGAATCAGAAAAGACAAAAAAAGAAAAATTCTAACTTGTGATAATAAAAAAATATCAAAATTACGGAACGATGTTTGGAAAATATTAAAAAGAAAAAATATACGATTAATGCGTAAATCACATTATTTTATGAAATTCTTGATTGAAAAAATATACATAGATGTTTTATTATGTACCATTAAGATTCCTCGGATTAATACACAATTTTTATTTGAATCAAAAAAAATTATTAATAAATGGATTTCAAATTCTAACGATGAAACTAATAATGAAGAAATAAATAAAAAAAAAAATACAATGAACTTTATTTCAACTGTAAAAAAGTCGTTTTTCATTCCTAAAAATATAAAAATAAGTAATAATAGTTCAAATATTTATTATGACTTATCTTTTTTGTCTCAAGCATATGTATTTCACAAATTATCACAAACCCAATTACTTAACAAGTATAACTTGAGATCCTTACTTCAATATCACAACACCTATCCTTTTCTTAGGGATATAATCAAAGATTTTTGTACGATCCAAGGGATCAAAGAAAAGCATCAAAAAATTTATAAGCCTGCAATGAATAAATGGAAAGATTGGTTAGGCGGACATTATCAATACAATTTCTCTCATACCAAGTGGTCTCATTTAGTACCAGAAAAATGGCGAAATAGAGTCAACCAACGTCGTACGATTCAAAATAACAACTCGATTAAATTGAATTTATATAAAAAGGAAAAAGACCCATTAATTTCTTATGGAAAAGAAAATTACTATACAATAGATTCATCAATGAGTCAAAAAGAAAAATGGAAAAAACACTACACATATGATCTTTTATCATATGATTATATAAATCATGGGTACAGTGGGGATTTCCATATTTATGGATCAATATTACAAAGAATTGATGATAAAAAAATTCCATATATTTTCAATACACTTAAACCCGAATCATTTTATAAATTACTAAGTCTAACTATTAGTGATTATATAGAAAAAGGATATATCATTGGTACGGATAAAAATATGGATAGAAAATATTTTGATTGTCAAATTCTTGATTTTTTTCTTATAAAAAATCAAAATATCAACATTAAGGCCCGTACAAATACACGTACGCAGATCGATACCAAGATTCAAAAAAATGTTACAATCAAAATGAATAAAATATTCGAAAAAAAAGAAATTTTTGCTTTTCCAATTGATCACGAAATCAATTCGTCCAATAAAAAAAGACAGATTTTTGATTGGATAGGTATGAATAAAAAAAGGGTATATCGTACTATATCAAAACCAAAGCTAGAATCTTGGTTTTTTCCAGAATTTGTGTTACTTTTTGATACTTATAAGATTAAACCATGGATCATACCAATCAAATTACTTATTTTTGATTTTCATTTCTATGAAAATATTCATAAAAATAACAAGCTCCACGTAAAAAAAAGGCTTCCCATACTATTAAATAAAAATAAAAAAGAATATCTTGAATTAGAAAATTCCAACAAAAAAAAAAACGAACAACAGGGTAAAACGGATATTGTATCCGATCTAGGAAAACAAAATAAAAAAAATCTTAAAGAAGATTACTCGAAATCAGACATTAAAAAGGGTAAAAAGAACCCCCTCCCCAAGAGTCAAGAAAAAGTGGAACTGGATTTATTACTGAAAAATAATTTTGTGTTTCAATTAAAATGGGGTAACCTCTTTAATAAAAGAATGTTCGATAATATCAAGATATATTGTCTACTACTTAGACTTATGGATCCAGAGGAAATTGCTATATCCTCAATTCAACGAGGAGAGATGCATTTGGATATAATGGTGTTTCAAAAAGATCTAAATATTAAAGAATGGATAAAAAAAGGAATATTGGTTATCGAACCAATCCGTCTCTCTATGAAAAGAGATGTCAAATTTATTACATATCAAACTATAATTATTTCATTGGTCGAAAAGAACAAGCACTACACTAATGAAAAATGCATAAAGGGGGGATTTTATAAAAAGAATTTTGATGGAATCATTGTAGGACACAGCAATATGCTTGTGAATAGAAATAAAAACCATTATGATTTCCTTGTTCCTGAAAATATTATATCTCCCAGACGTCGTAGAGAGTTGAGAATTCTAATTTGTTTCAATTTCCAGAGTTGGAATGTTGTAGATAGAAATAGAAAATTTTGCAATCAAAACAACATAAAAAACGATGGACAATTTTTGAATGAGGAAAAGCATCTTAATACAGATGCAAATAAATTAATGAAATTCAAATTGTTTCTTTGGCCCAATTATCAATTAGAAGATTTAGCTTGTATGAATCGTTATTGGTTTGATACCGATAACGGCAGTCATTTCAGTATATCAAGGATACATATGTATCCAAGATTATGAATTAGTTAATTCATAATTAAGTGGTAAATAGTACATTTTTTTTTACTATATATCGTATCGCATGACATATTTGGTAGATGAAAACCGAAAGAAAGATATCATGATACCAATTTGATTAAATAATTCAATTCTATTTAGGACGAAATCGACAGAATCCCCTTTTCCCTAAAAAAAAAAGATTCTCTTTCATGAATGCATAAATGGATTATCTCTTTCTATTTATTCGAAATTTTTGATTTGGAATAGATAGAAAGAGAAATAATAATCAAAATTAGAATAAAAAAAAAGAATAATATTAATATAGAATAAAAAAATAGAATAAAAAATAGAAATCATTAATAAATACAATTTTTTTTGTATGTACGAGATTCAAATGATTGATATAATCATTATTATGTTTCCTGATCAATAAAATTAAATAAAAAAAAAAAAAAAGGTTTTTTATGATCAAAAATTCATTCATTTCGGTTATTCAACAAAAAGAAAAAGAAGAAAACTGTGGGTCTGTTGAATTTCAAGTTTGCAATTTCACCAATAAGATACGGAGACTTACTTTACATTTGAAATTACATAAAAAGGATTTTTTATCGCAAAGGGGTCTACGAATAATTCTGGGAAAACGTCAACGGTTGTTGAATTATTTGTCAAAGAAAAATGGAGTACGTTATAAGAAATTAATTGGTCAGTTGGATATCCGGGAGTCGAAAACTCGTTAATTTGAAGATTGGTTTGAATTTTTTTATTAGTTATTAGATTTTTCATTTTAATGAACCCTGTTTTGAAAAATGAATGAAATGGAATAATGAATTAAGGAAGAAAAGATATGACTGTACCGTCTACAAGAAAAGATCTCATGATAGTTAATATGGGTCCTCACCACCCATCAATGCACGGAGTTCTTCGACTAATCGTTACTCTCGATGGTGAAGATGTTATTGACTGTGAACCTATATTGGGCTATTTACACAGAGGAATGGAAAAAATAGCGGAAAATCGAACAATTATACAATATTTGCCTTATGTAACACGGTGGGATTATTTAGCCACTATGTTCACAGAAGCAATAACGGTAAATGCACCAGAACGATTGGAAAGTGTTCAAGTACCTAAAAGAGCTAGTTATATTAGAGTAATTATGCTGGAACTTAGTCGTATAGCTTCTCATTTGTTATGGCTGGGTCCCTTTATGGCAGATATCGGTGCACAGACTCCCTTTTTCTATATTTTAAGAGAGAGGGAATTGCTATATGATCTATTTGAAGCCGCCACAGGTATGCGAATGATGCATAATTATTTCCGTATCGGGGGAGTAGCTGCTGATCTACCTCATGGATGGATAGATAAATGTTTAGATTTCTGTGATTATTCTTTAACAGGAATTGTTGAATATCAAAAACTTATTACACGAAATCCCATTTTTTTGGAACGGGTTGAAGGAGTGGGCATTATTGGTGGAGAGGAAGCAATAAATTGGGGCTTATCAGGACCAATGTTACGAGCTTCTGGAATACAATGGGATCTTCGTAAAGTTGATCCTTATGAGTGTTATAATAAATTCGATTGGGAAGCCCAATGGCAAAAAGAAGGAGATTCACTAGCTCGTTATTTAGTAAGAATCGGCGAAATGAGGGAATCCATAAAAATCATTCAACAGGCTTTAGAAGGGATTCCTGGAGGACCCTATGAGAATTTGGAAGTCCGACGCTTTAATAGAGCAAAGAATTCCCAATGGAATAATTTTGAATATAGATTTATTACTAAAAAACTTTCGCCAAATTTTGAATTGTCAAAACAAGAACTTTATGTGAGAGTAGAAGCTCCAAAAGGAGAATTAGGAATTTATTTGATAGGGGATAATAGTTCGTTTCCTTGGAGATGGAAAATTCGTCCACCTGGGTTTATCAATTTGCAAATTCTTCCTCAACTAGTTAAAAGAATGAAATTGGCTGATATCATGACGATACTAGGTAGTATAGATATTATTATGGGAGAAGTTGATCGTTGAAATGATAATTGATACGATAGAAGTACAAGCTATTAGCTCTTTTTCTAGATTGGAATCCTTAAAAGAAGTCTATGGACTCATATGGATCTTTGTTCCCATTTTAACTCTTATATTGGGGGTCACAATGGGAGTACTAGTAATTGTGTGGTTAGAAAGAGAAATATCCGCAGCAATACAACAACGTATTGGTCCTGAATATGCCGGTCCATTGGGAATTCTGCAAGCTCTAGCAGACGGGGCAAAACTACTTTTTAAAGAGGACCTCCTCCCATCTAGAGGAGATATTCGTTTGTTTAGTGTCGGACCATCTATAGCGGTCATATCAATTCTACTAAGTTATTTAGTAATTCCTTTTGGCTATCGACTTGTTTTAGCCGATCTCAGTATAGGTGTTTTTTTATGGATCGCCATTTCAAGTATTGCCCCTATTGGACTTCTTATGTCAGGATATGGATCGAATAATAAATATTCTTTTTCGGGTGGTCTGCGAGCTGCGGCTCAATCTATTAGTTATGAAATACCATTAACTCTATGTGTGTTATCAATATCTCTACGTGTGATTCGTTGAAACATGAACTTTTCTTTTCCCTTTTTATTTATAAAAAAGGGTTGAATTAATATTTTCATTTTTTGATTCATTATTAGATTAGGTTCGATGAGTGAAATCAGATAGTCATCTGAGTAAAAAAAACTGCTTCGAAATTCGCAGTGAGAAGATAAAATCTCATTCCCTATGTACAAGAATAAAGTCTAAGTAAACATAAACAGTGTAAACTGTTTACCCCAAGATATTGATATTTTTTGATTAGTCATCATATCTTGAAGCGGGTACAAAAGATCAACTTTATGAGTTTTCTACTACTGTATTTGTATATCTTATTATATCGGGGATCAATCAAAAATCAGTGGACAGTTAGAAACACCAAGGTACACAAAAGATTAGTAATGGAGAGAATGTAAGATATAAAAAAGTGGTATTTTTGCATCCATTTTTGAATAAAACGAATCATAATGAGGGCTTTAAGTTAGTAGAAATGATGAGGCAGTACTTCCCTACGATTCCGATCTAGAGTATGCTCTTATTCACTGAATAAATAAATGACTATCAAAAACGAATTAATCCTTTATTTATTTTTTTTTTGAGGACCCTCCTCTGACTGAGAAAGAAGAACAGGAACAAAGTAAATGGACATAGTAAAATGATAAAAAAGGATGAAAATAATAAAAGATTTTGATTTTTTATTTGTTTTGCCATCCATATTCCATATCTATAATTCTTATTATTAATTTTTTCGAACTAACTAAATGCCTAATTCTTTATATTGATTGATATAATAAGTATTTTATTCAAGGATAAAGTTATTACCAAACAAAGAAAAATGAAAATGATAATGGATGAGATCAATTCAGAAGCGCCTTTACTCTAGCAGACGGAATTCCATTGGTCTAATTTGCGGGACTCCCCGATGTATATTTATTCCATTTATCATCCAAAGATGGCGATAATACCGAACGAGCCCCTACTTACATTTATTTGTGGCCATAGAGGAGCCGTATGAAGCCGAGGTCTCATGTACGGTTTTGTAATAGCGATTCGAACAGTGATGTTATTATCGACTATGATTATCTAATAGTTCAAGTACAGTTGATATAGTTGAAGCACAGTCAAAATATGGTTTTTGGGGATGGAATCTGTGGCGTCAGCCCATAGGGTTTATTGTTTTTCTTATTTCTTCTCTAGCAGAATGCGAGAGATTGCCCTTTGATTTACCCGAAGCAGAAGAGGAATTAGTAGCTGGTTATCAAACCGAATATTCCGGTATCAAATATGGTTTATTTTACCTTGCCTCTTACCTAAATTTATTAGTTTCTTCATTATTTACAACAGTGCTTTACTTAGGCGGGTGGAGTTTATCCATTCCAGAACTTTTCGGAATAAATAAAATTACTGAAGTATTTGGAATAACAATCAGTATCTTTATTACATTAGCTAAAGCTTATTTGTTTCTCTTCATTTCTATCACAACAAGATGGACTTTACCTAGGATGAGAATGGACCAATTATTAAATCTTGGATGGAAATTTCTTTTACCTATTTCTCTAGGTAATCTATTACTGACAACTTCTTCTCAACTTGTTTCGCTCTAAATATTGAATACTTAGAATAGGATAACGATATTCTTGATTCATAATTATCTCAAACAAGAGAAAGAAACCTTAATTTAGTCATGGATATTTACAATATGCTCCCTATGGTGACCGGTTTCATAAATTATGGTCAACAAACAATACGAGCTGCACGATATATTGGTCAAAGTTTCATAATTACCTTATCCCATACAAATCGTTTACCTGTAACTATTCAATATCCTTATGAAAAATCGATTACATCAGAACGTTTCCGTGGGCGAATCCATTTTGAATTTGATAAATGTATTGCTTGTGAAGTATGTGTTCGTGTATGTCCCATAGATCTACCTGTTGTTGATTGGAGATTTGAAAGGGATATTAAAAAGAAACAATTGCTTAATTACAGTATTGATTTCGGGATCTGTATATTTTGTGGTAACTGTGTTGAGTATTGTCCAACAAACTGTTTATCAATGACTGAAGAATATGAACTTTCTACTTATGATCGTCATGAATTGAATTATAATCAAATTGCTTTAGGTCGGTTACCAATCTCAGTAATTGGAGATTACGCAATTCAAACAGTTATGAATTCAACTCAAATCAAAATAAACAAAGAGAAACCCCTTGATTCAAGAACGATTACAAATTAGTAAGATTTTTTTTATATATAGGATCCAAGTTTTAATTAGTCAAAAACTACATATTTAAATTAAGATATAGAATATATATATTTTTGTTATGATTTCAAAAATTCCAACTATTCTTTTCTTTTTTCTTTCAGATAAAAAAAAAATAGGCTAATCCCCTTTCCTGGACCATTTAGTAAGGTCATGAAATATTTCGATTTATTTTTCTTTTTTATACATAATGGATTTACCTGGACCAATACATGATATACTTGTGGTATTTCTGGGATCATTTCTTATATTAGGAGGTCTGGGGGTAGTATTATTTACCAATCCAATTTATTCTGCCTTTTCCTTGGGGTGGGTTCTTATCTGTATATCCTTAATCTATATTCCATTGAACTCCTATTTTGTAGCTGCCGCGCAACTCCTTATTTATGTAGGAGCCATAAATGTCTTAATTATATTTGCTGTTATGTTCATGAATGGTTCAGAATATTCCAACGATTCCCATGTTTGGACTGTCGGGGATGGGGTTACTTCACTGGTTTGTACAAGTATTTTTTTTTCACTAATTACTACTATCCCAGATACGTCCTGGTACGGAATTATTTGGACTACAAGATCAAACCAGATTATTGAGCAGGACCTTATAAGTGGAGTTCAACAAATTGGAATTCATTTATCAACAGATTTTTATCTTCCATTTGAATTTATTTCTATAATTCTTTTAGTTTCTTTGATAGGCGCAATTACTATGGCTCGTCAATAATAAAATAAATACTTATAATTCACAAAATTATTAGAATTATAAATTCTAAATAAAAAAAGGATTAAGGTTTTTAGTAGTTAAATCGAATGCCCTCTTTTTTTTTTCATTTCCCCCAATTGGTTGAATTGTTGTTGATGTTGAAATGAATCCAGATTGCTGAGGAATTAGTCAATGATGTTCGAACATGTACTTTTTTTAAGTGTCTATTTATTCTCTATCGGTATCTATGGGTTAATCACAAGTCGAAACATGGTTAGAGCACTTATGTGTCTCGAGCTTATACTAAATTCGGTTAATATAAATCTTGTAACATTTTCTGATATATTTGATACTCGACAATTAAAAGGAGATATTTTCTCTATCTTTATTATAGCTATTGCGGCCGCTGAAGCAGCGATTGGGCTAGCTATTGTTTCGTCGATCCATCGTAACAGAAAATCCATTCGTATCAATCAATCGAATTTATTGAATAATTAATCATAATTATAATATATAATTATCGTATAAATTATTATTTAATAATAAATAATAATAATATTATATATATAATATTATTATTTCTAGTAATCTAGTAAAAAATATTCAAGATGCTTTTTTGGACAATTTGAATTAACTTGATGTGACTCGTATTATCGTGTTATTGAAACGAAAATCAAAGTCCTTTGGTCCTTTCTCATGAACAGATTTAGAAAAATATGATTCTTAAAATTTTTCTAAACCATTGATTCGTCTGGTGTTCATAATATAAATATATGACTCATTTACTACTGATTTTACCAGATCGAAAATTCTTTATGTTCAAAACTAAAATTTTTAGATCCAATGTCACATTCAGTAAAAATTTATGATACATGTATAGGGTGTACTCAATGTGTACGAGCTTGCCCCACAGATGTATTGGAAATGATACCTTGGGATGGATGTAAAGCTAAACAAATTGCTTCCGCCCCAAGAACCGAGGACTGTGTAGGTTGTAAGAGATGTGAATCCGCTTGTCCAACAGATTTTTTGAGTGTCCGTGTTTATTTATGGCATGAAACAACTCGAAGCATGGGTCTATCTTATTGATACGTTATAAAAAAATCCACTTGAATCATTTGATTCCTTTTTACCGACAAAAGCCCGTGCTCGAGAAATTTTTTTCTCTTTCTCGAGCACGGGCTTTTTGGTCAATCCGTATCTTGTCTTTATCACGAGTTATTTTCCTTGGTTAACAATACTTGTTATTTTGCCGATATTCGCGGGTTCTTCAATTTTCTTTTTTCCTCATAGGGGGAATAAGGTATTTAGGTGGTATACCATATGTATATGCTTACTTGAACTCCTTCTAACAACCTATGTATTCTGTTATCATTTCCAATTGGACGATACATTAATCCAATTGGAGGAAGATTCAAAGTGGATAAATATTTTTGATTTTCACTGGAGACTGGGAATCGATGGACTTTCCATAGGGCCCATTTTACTGACAGGATTTATCACTACTTTAGCTACTTTAGCAGCTTGGCCAGTTACTAAAAATTCGCGATTGTTCCATTTCCTAATGTTAGCAATGTACAGTGGTCAAATAGGATCATTTTCTTCTCGAGACCTTTTACTTTTTTTCATCATGTGGGAGTTAGAATTAATTCCTGTTTACGTACTTTTATACATGTGGGGAGGAAAGAAACGGTTATACTCGGCTACAAAGTTTATTTTGTACACTGCGGGGGGTTCCATTTTTCTCTTAATAGGAGTTCTAGGTATGGGTTTATATGGTTCTAATGGACCAACATTGGATTTTGAAAGATTAGCCAACCAATCCTATCCTGTGACATTAGAAATAATATTATATTTTGGCTTTCTTATTGCTTATGCTGTCAAATCGCCGATTATACCCCTACATACATGGTTACCCGATACCCATGGAGAAGCACATTACAGTACATGTATGCTTCTAGCTGGAATCTTATTAAAAATGGGAGCCTATGGATTGATTCGTATCAATATGGAATTATTACCGCATGCTCATTCTATATTTTCTCCCTGGTTGGTAATAATGGGGACAATGCAAATAATCTATGCAGCTTCAATCTCTTTCGGTCAACGAAATTTAAAAAAGAGAATAGCCTATTCTTCTGTTTCTCACATGGGTTTCATAATTATAGGAATTAGTTCTATAACCGAAATGGGACTCAATGGAGCCATTTTACAAATACTCTCTCATGGATTTATTGGTGCTGCACTTTTTTTCTTAGTAGGAACGAGTTGCGATAGAATACGTCTTCTTTATCTCGACGAAATGGGTGGGATATCTATCCCAATGCCAAAAATATTTACCATGTTTAGTAGTTTCTCGATGGCTTCTCTTGCATTACCGGGAATGAGTGGTTTTGTTGCGGAATTAGTAGTCTTTTTTGGAATAATTACCAGTCAAAAATATCTTTTAATGCCAAAAATACTAATTACATTTGTAATGGCAATTGGAATGATATTAACTCCTCTTTATTTATTATCTATGTCACGTCAGATGTTCTATGGGTACAAACTATTCAACGTTCCAAACTCAAATTTGATGGATTCTGGGCCACGAGAACTATTTGTTTCGATCTGTATCTTTTTACCTGTAATATGGCTTGGTATTTATCCTGATTTTGTTCTCTCGCTATCAGATGATAAAGTACAAGTTATCCTATCTACTTATTTTCATAGATAGTTTTTTTTTAATTAATGAGACAGTAAAGTCTTATATATAATTCTTTCATTTTACTATTTTTAAATAGTTTCCTGTACAATGTAAAAAACAAAAGTGAGTTGGAATTGTAATGATATGTATTTCGAGTTTTTGAGAACCTTTATTTCCAAAAGGTTCTCAAAAACTCGCATGAACCTTCGTTATATATGGAACGATGTTCTTATGTGTTCCTCGAGGAGTTTATTCAATTCGATTGTAATACAAACGAACCATAACTATGTAGACCTATTCCTAATAGATTGATTCCAAAATAGCATATCCAAATTATAAGAAATCCTATAGAAGACACAAGTGCCGAATTCGTGCCTTGCAAACTTTTATTTGTTCTAGTATGTAAATAAATCGCGAATATGGTCCAAGTAATAAATGCCCAAGTTTCCTTTGGATCCCAATTCCAATAAGACCCCCATGCCTCATTAGCCCATACTGCTCCAGAAAGAATACCTATGGTTAAAAAAGTAAACCCTAAACTAATAACACGATAACTCCAATAATCCAAACGCTGGGTTAATTGATATTTGTAATAATTTCGAAATGAAAGAAAAGAAGTATCTTTAAAAACATTTCTTTTGTCATTCAAGCAGTAAAAGAAAAATGACTTAATTAAAAAATTATTGCTTTTACAAAAAATATCGATGTTTTTTCGAAATGTAATAACTAGAAAAGCGACTGATAATAATGATCCACATAAAAGAGATGCATAGCTCAATAACATCATACTTACATGCATCATTAACCACTGAGATTGTAGAGCGGGTACTAATATTGCCGATTGGTGCATTTCAGTTGAAAGACCTGATGTGGCGAAACCTTGGGTAAAAATAGCACTTGGCGCGGTTATTGCGCTTAAATAATTTTTATGGTTCTCCATCTTGGGAATCATATGAATAATGGACAAACTCCATGAAAGGAAGATTAATGACTCGTATAAATTACTTAAGGGAAAATGTTTCGAAGAAATCCAACGGGTCACTAATAATCCTGTTATAGAGAAAAAAGTAGCTATCATCCCTTTTTCCGACGAATCATGCAATCCTATAATTTCGTGAACTAATAAGTTCATCAAAAGAATTGTAATCACAATTGAAATAATAGAAAAGGAGAGATGAGTTAATATATGTTCTAAAGTCGCAAATATAATAAACATAAATAAAAGGGGTCTCATTACAGATTGAAATCGGGAATTAAATATATTATAGGATTTGTTGTGTCTCTTTTTTTATAGTATGCCGCCACTCGGACTCGAACCGAGATGCTCTAGCACTGCTTCCTAAGAGCAGCGTGTCTACCGATTTCACCATGACGGCTTGCTTGAAATAATAATAGTCAATTCGTGTTGAATCGTCGAGATTCGAGGATTCAATATGGTTTAGGAAATATTCGAATTGATGAATAAAGGAAGGCTGCTTAAAATTCATATTTGAATTCTCAATAAGCCTTAGTTTAGTATCGTTGTAGATTCCCATTTTAACAATCCACTTTTATGTACTTACTATATACTAAGTATTTTCCGATGAAATTCGAGAGTTTTGCTCTCCGCACCTTAGTATCATTAACTATAAACTATATAAGAATATAAATAAGAATATAAAAAAGAATATTTCATTAAAGAATATTAATTAATATAACTAACATATTTTGTTGTGTACAGAATACATAATTTCGAATTTATGATAATATTTATCAAACCAATTCATTCGATTTTTATTTTGAGTTAGGCATATAATAAAAAAAAAAATATCTTCAATATCTATCTCAATTTACTGTACTTTTCATTTCACAATAGAAAATTTTTTCTATTTTTCTATTGTGAAAGAAAAGCTCACTATCATTAATAGGTAAAGAATTATCTCAAAACCCAGTAAACAGAAAAATTTCTATACACCATAGCAGCTCGTTCTAACTAATATTAAGGAATTTCATACAAATACATTAGTTAATGGTAATTATTAATCTTTCAAAATAGGAAGTCGAGCCATGACAATTTATATTACTCCAGATTATTCCAAATTTTTATTACCTGTTTGTCGCACAAAAAAACTTTTTGAATTTCTGGTAGAAATCGATTTAGCTAAAGAAAAAGCTTTTATTGCAGCAAAATATCCCTTTTTCTTCCAAATATTTCTACGAATACGTTTTTTTGATATAGAAGTGCGTTTTTTTGGAACTGCCATTCAAAAAGAGTTACTCATTTTTATCGTTGTATGTGAAAGACATTTATTTCTCAAATCAAATATGGATCATTCTTTTTAGTTTTTTTATACTTAATTTTGTCAATAATAGTTTTTCGATACTATTTTACAAATAAATTATTTATATAAATATATATGTGATATATACGTATATAAAATATATATATATACTAGGAAAAAATATTATAAAATAGGGTAGACACAATTTTCAAAAGAATTTTTATTACTATATAATTGATTAAGTTCAAAGTGCTGCGTTTATTTGAATTAAAATTTCAACTAGTAACTAATCCGTTAAACAAAACATTCTATTACCCGACAAGAGTTTTTTTTTTTTTGAGTCCATTTATTGATACATGCTACGATCTATATTTAAGTCAAGTACTCTTTTGGTGTAACTGTTTTCCCTATTATACTATAATAATATGATTTTTAAATCATATTATTAAAAAAAAAATCAACAGATATTATTGTTCTTTTTGAAAGAGAAAAGAGATAAGCATTGGTGAATCGGAAAAAATTATAAGAAAAAAGAAAAATTTGTTTTTTATGGAACATACATATCAATATGCATGGATAATACCTTTTCTTCCGTTTCCAGTTACTATGTCAATGGGATTTGGACTTCTGCTTATTCCGACAGCAACAAAAAGTATTCGTCGTATGTGGGCTTTTCCGAGTGTTTTGATGCTAAGTATAGCTATGGTGTTTTCAGCCAATTTAGCGATTCAGCAAATAAATGGAAGTTTTATCTATCAATATCTATGGTCTTGGACCATTAATAATGATTTTTCTTTAGAATTCGGACACTTGATTGATTCACTTACTTCTATTATGTCAATATTAATTACTACTGTTGGAATCATGGTTTTTATTTATAGTGACAATTATATGTCTCACGATCAAGGATATTTGAGATTTTTTGCTTATATGAGTTTTTTCAATACTTCTATGTTGGGATTAGTTACTAGTTCCAATTTGATACAAATTTATATTTTTTGGGAACTCGTAGGAATGTGTTCGTATTTATTAATAGGTTTTTGGTTCACGCGACCAATTGCAGCAAGTGCTTGTCAAAAGGCTTTTGTAACAAATCGTATAGGGGACTTTGGTTTATTATTAGGAATTTTAGGTCTTTATTGGATAACTGGTAGTTTCGAATTTCGGGATTTGTTCGAAATAGTTAATAATTTGATTCATAATAATGGAGTCAATTCTTTATTTGTTACTCTGTGTGCCTCTTTTTTATTCGTCGGTGCAATTGCGAAATCTGCACAATTCCCCCTTCACATATGGTTACCTGATGCGATGGAAGGACCCACTCCCATTTCAGCTCTTATACACGCAGCTACTATGGTAGCTGCAGGCATTTTTCTTGTAGCTCGGTTTCTTCCTCTTTTCATAGTTATACCTTACATAATGCATTTTATTTCTTTAATAGGTATAATAACAGTCCTATTAGGAGCTACTTTGGCTCTTGCTCAACAAGACATTAAAAGAAGTTTAGCTTATTCTACAATGTCTCAATTGGGTTATATTATGTTAGCTCTAGGTATAGGTTCTTATCGAGCTGCTTTATTCCATTTGATCACTCATGCCTATTCGAAAGCTTTATTGTTTTTGGGATCCGGATCCATTATTCATTCAATGGAACCTATTGTTGGATATTCACCAGAGAAAAGTCAGAATATGGTTCTTATGGGTGGTTTGACAAGATATGTTCCAATTACGAGAATTACTTTTTTATTAGGTACACTTTCTCTTTGTGGTATTCCACCTCTTGCTTGTTTTTGGTCTAAAGATGAAATTCTTAAGGATAGTTGGTTATATTCACCAATTTTCGCAATAATAGCTTCCTTTACAGCAGGATTAACCGCATTTTATATGTTTCGGATGTATTTACTGACTTTTGATGGATATTTGCGCGTTCATTTTCAAAATTACAGTAGCACAAAAAAGAATTCCCTTTATTCAATATCCCTATGGGGAAAAGAAGCACCTATAGTAGTCAATAAAAATTTACTTTTACCAAAAATGAATAATAGCGTATCCTTTTTTTCAAAGGATACATATAAAATTGATGAAAATGGAAGAAATGGGATACGATATTTTAGTACTTATTTTAGAAATAAATACACTTCTACTTATCCTCACGAATCAGACAATACTATGCTATTTCCTTTGCTTTTATTAGTACTGTTTACTTTATTCATTGGATCAATAGGAATTGATTTTTCTCAAGGAGAAATCAATTTTGATATATTATCAAAATTGTTAATTCCATCTACAAAATTTTTCCACCCAAATTCGAATGATTCCCCAGATTGGGATGATTTTTTGACAAATGCAGTTTTTTCAGTAAGTATAGCAGCTTTTGGACTATTAATATCATCCATTTTATATGGATCTGTTTATTCATCTCTCCAGAATTTGGACTTGATTAATTCATTTGTAAAGGCGAGTCCGAAGAGAATTTTTTTGGACCAAATAAAAAATTTGATATACAATTGGTCATATAATCGTGGTTACATAGATATTTTTTATACTAAGATTTTCACTGTGGGTATAAGAAGATTAGCTGAACTAATTCAGTTTTTTGATAGACATATAATTGATGGTATTACAAATGGGGTCG